TCTCACTAATGTTCGACCCTTCACTCTCCCTCTCACCTTTACTCAACAAAGAGGTTTGAGCGATAACGAGATGTTTGTCCATCTATTATCTATTTGTGCTCTTTGTCTCGCTTCAAGTATGTATCTTCTTCCCTAGCGCTACCGAAGAGACCGATTGCCTGAACTCTCTATATACCATGAAAGGTAGCACTAGCGAGTCAACTTAACGACTCTTTTGAGAGATAGCTGCATAAGTGTTCATATTCTCAGTCCTAATCTTAACGGAGCATGAACTACGTCCATCCTGTGTATGTAGCTTCCTTCGCTCTATTCTACTTTGTATACTCTAGTTATCCTTATTTGCTCCCCATTGTGGTGGAATTCAGCAACTCTTGAAGAAAGGAAGTATGAATACAATTCCATTCGTCCGTTTTAGGGTGGATGTAATTGAGGAGCGGGGAAAGGGACCATAGGTAGGTTCGATAGGACCTGGGTTGAGGTCTCTACTACAGCAAAGTCTGTCATGGTTGGAATCAAAGAATCTTTCTGCTTGCTGAGCTTCTTCATGACCGATCCCGTCAATATCTTTATTTAAAGCAGCCCCTTCTCCACCATAGAACATTTGCTTTCCATCGAAGTGGGCTAAGCTAAGATATATAAGATAGAAAGAAAGGGGTTTTCAATGCTGGATCATAGATCATACTATCTGAAGACTTTTATAGAACGAAAGTGGCGGATTCCTTCTCTCTTTCATTAGTCTTGGTCGGTCTACTTGATTCCACGACCGATCTAGGCCCAACTCAGGGCTATTTCCTCTACAATAATGACACATTAACGTCTATAACACTTGGCTGACCAGGTTTAGCTTCAAAAAATGAGTAGCAAACTCAATACCATATTCACCTTATCTGGTAGCGTTCTAAACTCGAACTCCTTCTGGTCGAAGATTTTCTCTGGTTGGCTTTACTTGAAGAACTCTCACCAGCATCCTTCTGAACCTTTCTTAGGCTGCTTGTCTCATTCTCTCCCATCTCTGCTTCTGAGTCTTTCTCATGCCTTGGTGGCTTCTTGATTAGTCGATCAAGCCGGCTGAGTGGTCATTTCAGTCTGCATCTCATCACTGATCACAGGACTTTTCCTAGCCTGCCTTCTCTCTAAGACGGATACCTTATTATTCTAGTTGATCTAATACCTCTCTCTTTGCTTTCCTGCCTTGGCTTTGTCTTTCTGTCCTTAGGTGTGAAGCTAGCGATCTCTATCTTCTATTTCGCCTGGCTTCAACTCACTCTCAGCAGCAGTCTTCAAGTCTAGGAGACTCCTAAGAACAAGGAATCAAGGGCTCCTGATTCTTCTTATTTTCTACTTTTGGGAATCATAATCCATTTCAGAATCATTGACAACTTTTCGGGAGAAAATCACCTTTAAAAAGGAAAAAAGGAGATAGCAGAAGAGAGTAGGCAAAGAAAAGAAGATGATGATTCTTGCAGCCTCATCTACGAATATAACATTGACTATTGGGATAACAAGATTTATATTGCCTCAGCAGTCTGTCTGTGAACCATTGTCGTAAGGTCTCCAATCAGTAAGAAGTACTGTACTGAGCCTACGCAAGGAAGAGATTCTCGTGGACCGCTTGCCCCGGTTTGAACTCATGAGATTGAGAGAGAGCTGGGGAAGGCTGTTTAAGCTTAACTCTAACTCCTAGCTCTTGGATGTGTGATTCCGCTTTCACTAATAGCCTAAGGGGGCGTAGCCTTGATTCAAAGTGTCTAGGTACCATGGAAGGAGGGCTAACTGAAAGGTAACGCTTTATTAGTTGACTTAAAGTGAAAGTACCAGGAAAGGCACTCGCTTAAGCCGAATTTTATCATTCAAATCTTCCCCGGCAAGAGCACCCGAAACGGCAGGCATGTGTCGAGTATGAAGACGAGGCCTGAGACCAATAAAGAAATTCTTAGTTCTTCAAAGATCTCAACATTCCGTTCAGCGAAAGGAAAGGTGCCCTTCTCTCACGAGTTTGATACCCCCACCCATAGATCATCCAGGGCAATCCGCATGAGTTTTGCTGTTCATACATGAGCCATAGAAGGGCCTAAAATAAGGCTTTTTGAATAAGCAGTTCCATACCAGTTAAAATTCGATGACCGAACAACTTCAAGATAAACTCTTTCTTTTGTATGATTTAAGGGGCCCATCTTGATTCAATAGCTACGGATAGGCTAAGAGCGCTTATTGCCAAAAGCACCACTATAAGGTAAGCCCTTTTCTTATTAGAAAGCCCTGAGGATTACATAGACTAGCCTAGTCTAATAGGAGTATGCCTAGAATTGGATCTCCTAAGGGTTGGGTATATAGCTGCTATTAGCATCTTAATTCGTAGATCGGATCTTTACGGTTTAAGGACTGATGTCTGCTGGGCCCTCAAGCCCCTCTCTTCATTGACTCTTGGTACCTAGACACTTTGAATCAATCCCCTCTTTATATGTATCTGAGTTCGACACTCCATCCCAGATCTCTAGGAAAAGGGCTGAGAGCAAGACCATATCTAGTGAAAGTTACTAGCCCCTATACTAGCTCTTTGTTATGAGAACAAAGAGTTTGACAGTTATGATTTCAATTGAACGAATATTTAGTGAATTAGTGAATCTAACTTCCATCGACTAAGATTCTAGCACTCAGCTGTGCCATTTCTTTATTAGTTTAAGCTTGAAGTGTGAATGGATTTCCAGATAAGAAGCGCTACCCAATATTGAGCATGTGTCGGTAAAGGAAATCACAAATGAAAGGAAGTGAGTGGAAAGTCTTTCTCGGTACTTTAGCATGGTAATGAAGAGGAAATCCTGTAAGTGAAGGCCAAGGAGGGCTGACATAATTGATTCATGCTTTGCCTTATATAAGAAGGCCTCCGGACAAAAGCTTTTTTACCATAAGATGCTTTATTCTCCAGAGTACTAAATGATTTCCTAGTTCGATTTCGATACTTGCATCAAGTGGTCTTTTCCCAACCGCTTGTAGACCTATCCTATACTTGACGAGCTAGTTTCAGTTGTTGGTCTCTCGAGCCTTCTCCTGGCAAGTAAAGAGCTAGAGGATTAGGTCAGGCACAAAAGAGACTGTTTCAATCCAGCGAATACAGTACTTATGAAGCATGAAAATAGAAAAGAATGCTCTTTGGGCATTGCTTGTGTCGACCAGCCAAGCAGATGAGATTCTGTCTCTTCCTTTACTATTATCACTGACATTAAGGTTGACTCTCTCCTTGCTCGTTTCACTCCTTTCCGTGAAGAGCATAGTGGGCACCAAGTCGCAGTGACAACGCCTTCCTGCGTTGGTCCTCCGGTAATCAAGCAAGAACAAACAATCATTCATCTGAGGGAGCTTGGATTTCCAGTCAGGCAGATAGGTGCTCCTTCTTAACCATTGATTGTCGCTCTTTGAACAGGCAGAGACGAACACACCATTCCAACGGCAGGAGGAGGAGTAGGATAGACTTTCGAACCCGACACATCCACTGCACGATCCTTTGAGCCGTAGTTCCGGGGTTTGATTGCAAAGGGAGCGGGAATGCTTTGAAGCTCAACGAAGTCAAAGCCCGTTGCCCGTTGACCTAGGAGGGATCTATGGAGTTCTCTCTGTCCTCCCTTTGCTTTCACTGGACTTTTCCGAAACATCAACTCCTCTTACTGTGGGCTGTAGGTACTAATTGGTTTCTTTCCTTAATAGACAGCCCTCAGCCAGCTAAGTTTCATTTCACATTTCATATGATAATATGATAAAAGGTTCTCGCCGCCCCTCGGTGAGTAAGCCGAGTGCTTCTTGTCTTAGCGAGCTTGCTGGATGAGAGCAGACTAGTTAGAGGAATGGACAAGTAGTCACTTCCGGAGTGAATGAGTGCAGCAAAGTCTCTTATCTTCCCACGCACGGAGCGGTAACTAGTCTTTCCTATTGGGATAGCGGTACGATTCCGTCGGAGGTGGGAAGTTAGCAAAAGGAATTGAACTCTTTCTAAGCTACAGAGTTAAGAAAGCAGAAAATCCTTATCAGAAGACTTTTTGCGATTCAATGTCTTTCTTATGTAATAGTTCCTTTAGAAGGTGCCTGATCTACGACCATCCTCACCTCATATTCTTTTTATTCTCGATAGCCAGATAGTGAAGAAAGACCTTATTTTATTTTGACCTCCTACCCGCAGCCATGCACTTCAAAATTCAATATCTAGGAGTAGTAGCGCTAATCGAAGCATCAAAGCAGAAGGATCTGAAAGAAAATCAAGTGTTGAAAGACGTAGTATGAAAGAAGAATCCCCAGAGGGGGTGAATGGAGCTGCGCGAAGTGAGAACTAGAGCTTAAGGTTAACGGAGTCGGTAGGAACGGCACGTGCTGTATGAACAAAACAAATATGGCTCACTTAGGCCTTACGCCAGGACTTTTGCTATCAACTAGGATAGCCTAGAAGACTTGTAGAGAGATTAATATTAAACATAGGCCCGGCTAACAAAGGTACTAAAATCTTCTAGCTGGTGGTAAAATCTTGGTCTCTGCCTATCGCCGGGACGTGTGATGCGGAGGCTTCCGTCCCAAGGACCGACTGAGAAGTTATTCCCCTTCAACTTGACCACATTCAAGGTCGATTAATTGGCTTATTTGAATGCTGAAAAACCGACTTTTCGATGCGCAGATTATGGTGAACTAAACTAAAGCGTTCATAAAACGAATAATTGATCCAGAATCATTGCCAAAGGCTCGTAGATTTCAGTTTCCGCGGAAGCCCTAGTTACTTACTTTCCTTGCCTATAAGTCTTCGGCAGGTATTTATTCCTACTATTTGTAACTCCACTTGGAAAACTGGAGCTTTTATGGAAAGCTACTCTGGAGACTGGGCACTAATCCAGAGTGCCTGCTCAGGTAATGAAAGATAAGTGCTTCCCACAGGAATCGCTGTAATGTTCATAGCATAGAATGGCTAGCTTTCATATCCAGCTATCAATAGATGAGAATACGCTTTCCATACAATGTGAGATGTCACTCTATAGAATGCACTTTAGAGAATCATGAGAGCGATAGCTCGACATTATAGACATGAGATCTCAGATCGACCGTATCTACAGAGACAAGAGATCGAAAATAGCTCGATACAACTCTATCAATAAGACTTTGCTTTCCTACTCTTGCAAAGCGCTCCGCTCACTAATTAGGCCTATGTGCTCGATCCGATCAACGAAAATCAATCCTGAAATAACATAGATAATAATCGAAATCGTTCAGTACGCTAATCTTGACAGTTTCCATTTTCGATTGAGAAAGCGGCGGGCCCAGTGAGCTCTCCAATCGTACACCGAAATGGGGCCGGAGAGCCGATAACCTTAGATCGCCTACGATCCGTGAGGACTAGAGTGGATGGAATCTTTGACTACTTTTATAGGGGCAAATAAGTTGAATATCTTACTTTTCTAAAGTCAAAAAAAGCCATGTGATAGCAACTTTGAGACAGAGGATAAATCCTTCTTCCAGTCATCTTAACTAGCTCGGATAAGATACTCTCGCTAGTATAATATAGTATAATATGCCAGAACCAGTAATATATGGAAAGCAAGAGCTAATGTTATGCTATACTTCTATTATATAGAATAATCAAAAAGCATACATAATAAGTAGAGGAAGCAGCTTACCATTTCTTTCGTATCGGGAAAGCAGCATCAGAAAAGAAAGCTTAGCTATTGTGAATTTCTTTGATTGGATTCAAATAAATACCAATGAATATGTAAATATCCTGGAATATGTAAATATTCATGGGTATTTATTCTCTGTCAACGGTAGAGTACTCGGCTTTGTTGTGCGGCTAGAATCTTTTACACATTTGGATGAAGTGAGGAATTCGTCCATACCATTGGTAAAGTTTGGAAGACCGCGACTGATCCTGAAAGGGAATAAATGGAAAAACATCTCGTAATGTATTTAACCAGAAAATCGATTATGCTCCTGCGGAAGTATCTACTCGTTACGGAATCTTAGGTGTCAAAGTGTGGATTTCATATACTAAGAAAAAATCCGATGAACCAACAAACAATTAAGGCAGCACGGGCTGGGTCCAGCAACAGCGGATGTTTTTATCATCGTATAGCCGTTAAGCAGTGGATTCAGTAGATTCTGCGTGCGAAAGTAGACTTTGCACCTTGCGCACCATACGAAGCTCCATTCGGATTACTGGGGACTAGTTGGATTTTCGTTTCAGCGGATTTTGTAGCCCACCCGCCAACCTATATAGGGCCAAACATGAGCCCGGATTCGTCTCAATAGCTCTCCAAACCAGTGCGAGTGCGTAGGGATCGGAATGAAGCGTAAATAGGTGGGTTCGGGCAGAAGTTAGTTAGTTATCGATCGATCATTGAGAACTAGTCTCCAAGTTTCGAGATGCAGAGGTTCAAGCATTCAGTCCGATCTATTGGTCCAGAGCCAGTTGACCGAGCTGAGATAGCAGCAGCCAGCATGGCTGGAGCGGGGGAATGAGAAGAAGATGAAGCAGCAGTCGCGGTGGAATCAATACCTTCAATAGGAGTTTGAGTTGCTCGAGCAACAAGTAGCGAGCGCATGGTGCGGTTCATCCCTAACCATACAACATAGGCAGATGTAAAGACGGCTAGAGAGGGGACGGGTTACCCCACTCATGATTAAAACTAGTATCCGTTTCACTTTGGATACCAAAGCCTGTATTCCTGTCAGTTCAAGACCGGGGGTGCTATACGCAAAATTCGAAGGTAGGGTTGATCGACGACAATTACTTGTTCTAAGTAGGAAGGTTTTCATATGCATGCATTTCATAGCCCCAGCGAAGCGAATCTAATGCTTAGCGGGAAAGATTGAAATTCAATTTCATTTAGAAATCGCAACAACAACTCTCGTTCGGTTACAAATCCGATATTTTGACTGGGGAGATCATAGCAGACGAGAGCCGATCCCAGGTTTCTCTCCTTCGCCTGGTAGTTCTATGTTCCGTATCCAATAGTCCACCCAGCTACTATCATCGAGGGAGGGGTGCAAGGCTTCGTTCGAATAGGTACGTTTAATGATCCACCTCTTCTGGTTCCGGTTGAATAGTTGTTGCCTCGTCGAATAGCTGGTTTTCCTGATCAAACTAGAGGTTACCAAGCTCGAAAAAAGCCGAGGTCTATCAGAAGTCAAATCAAAGAGGCCACTAGCTTAAGCTTATTCCCCTTCACTAATGCCTCTGACTTCATATAAGCCCGTTGAAGCTCTAGCTCTTCTCGTCAGAACACGCGCCTGCCCGAACAGCGTAATCGCGCTTCTTTGTCGGCACATTGCCCGGACCACAGTGTGCTACTGAAACGACTTATGCTTTTGCCCGGTCAACACCTAGCTCTGGGTCTGTAGACTTTGGAACTGAAACTGCAACCCCTGTCTCTGTCCCGCCGGTGATTATGCCAATCATTTGCATATGTTGGTATAGTCCAATACATAATCATTGGGTCTACTATAAGGAAGAGTAAAAGTAAGGTATGCCTTAACGTGGTAGGTGATCCGCAACAAACTATGAAACTACGCCCGCGGACTCTAGATCCCGATCGCTATCCGCTGGATCTTTTAATGGATAAACTTTCACTTATGCTTGCTCCGGAACGGGCTGGGCTATAGTAGAACAGATGCCGGAATATTGGTTTACTGGGCCAATGACGCTCTTTCCTTAAACTCCCTTAATCCACCTTAGACCCCCTCCCTTTGCCGGGAGGAAGGACTAGGGTTAGGCATTCAATGGCTTTCGATGTATGATTGATGATGGGCGTGGAACGACGGCAGAGTCAAACTGGGCTGGGCACTCCGCAGTAGAAGTATCCGAATCAAATCCCTCATTTCTGTGCCGGGCAGGTTTCTAAACTGGGGATAAAGGAGATGCTTTTTCTTTAAAGGAGAAGAAGGAACTCCGATAAAGTCAAATTGACGGTATTCCCAGGTTCGGTTTACCTGGGGTGAGGTTGAGCGAGGGTAGGATGTAAACAAAGAAGAATTGCTATCCTGACAGCAGAAACTAATAAAGATCTTCGAACATTGGCAACTCAGCTCCCATTGAAAGAAAAGGAATAAGGGCTCAAATAAAAGCTCCTGCCGAATATTGATGAAAGACAAGACGATCTGGTACATCGAAACTCTTCGTAATAGGCCGAAGAATGGTGCATTAGATCCGGTAGCTCGCAGAGGGAATTATATCCAGTAAAGGCCAGCCCTTAGGCTTAGGTACAACCTTACCGGTGCTGTCTTCGTGAGGCTAAAAAAAGGTCCGTGGTAGCCTCCTGCTTAGGTTAGGGGTCACCTTAGCGCATCTGCTTTCCGAGGATACTGGGTGTTCTGCCTTTTATTCTTTGATAAAAGAATCTGCAAAGAAAAGACCACCTTGAAGTATGCATCAATATGTCCTGGCCTCCCCATGAGTTTATTCTTCGTATTGCGAGCATTATGGATCTTCTAGTCTATAAAAGGTTCCAGTCCTTCTCTGAAGAAGAAATGTGCCGGTAAGCAACCTCGCAGACGCCTTCAGCCTCGCCACTTGGTTCTTCCTTAGTAGGAAGAGGATGAAAGTTTTCCACCTACTCCTTCTTCTAAGCCTTTCACAAAAAAACAGAGTTTGTTGCTGCTATTGAATCTCACCAAGGTGAGCCTCTTCATGAAGAAGCTTTAAATGTAAATGATTCTGAGAAGGGTCTTTCTGATAATGAAGCTGCTGGCCTTGGTAACGTGCATTATAGCGGTCATGGTCTTGGTGCTGATTACCCCGCCTCCCCCTGTAAGGAACAGCTATTATAAGAGAATTAAGATATTCAATCATCATCCTATCTTCGACAAAAAGAACTGTTTTCTTCAATGAAAGAAGAAGGTTAGACCTTCGCTACGGGGAAGGGCGGAAGAAATCTATCTTTTGCTTTTGATGGATCGCTCCCTTTGATTCGGGGCAAAGCATTGGTTTTCTTAGTGCCTCTCTATCTGTATTGGTCTTTTCACTCCTATGCGGATTTCTTATTGCATAGCAATGTCAGTCGGGATTCATAGAACCAACGGAGTAGAAGCATTCGGAAACATCCTAACCACCTAGGCCCACAGGTCGGATCGGATCCTATTGCATGCACCTATGATGGGCCCACTGCTAACCAAAGTGACGATTTCGTTCGCCAATCTAAGACTTTGGGGAAGCAAAGACAAAAGTATGGTCGAGATTTGCTTTCACCCCAAAATAGCAGCTAACAAGAGGGAAAGGCTCACCGATCTTAGCTAGGCCGGAGATTCCTTCCAAGGAAATGGGAATGGACATAATGGCACTGGCTATTTATGTATTGGTGCACTCACTCCCTTTTTGACTATTTGGATATCCCTAGACTTGCTTAACGCACTAGTTAAAGTCCCTATCTGCCTTCATTAAAGTGCAGTTTCCCTCTTAACTATCCCTAAGGCGAGAAAGTGACTAATGGAAGAGTTACCTAATTCCATGCGCCTAAGACTCTTTCTTAAACTTTTTCGAAAGAACAATTCCAGGAAGTGGTATGAGAAGTGTCAGCAAGCCTTCGAGCGGATAAAAGAATCTTTTTCTTTCAACGAATTCCCGGTCGGAGATTGATTTCCGCTTCCCTGTGGGAGTAGGGATTTAAGCGTTTTCTATGCCTTCCTTATGGAAGCCTAACGACTGACAAATACTTACTTAAAAGGGCTAATTTGTGCAAGGCACGAACGGTAGAAGAAGAACTAAGGAGGGTTAGGGGGAGAAGAACAAATGACATAGTTAAAGAAGAGGATTCAAATGCACCTATCCTGAATCCAATAGTCAAGATAGACCGATTCCCCTCATCACGGGATCCTATGTAACTACACCCTTAGCTGGTCTATCTCTATGGTCCATGGAAACTGGTCTCCATGTGCTTCGAGACTGCACAAAAGCTAAAACTATATGGAGGGAGTCAACTCCATTTCACTTTCACCCAACAACCCCCAGAGGATATCCTCACTTGGCTCAAAACCAACTGTCTCAATCAGACAGCGCACACTAATCAAATCCCATGGAACACATTGTTCACCTTCACATGCTGGCACCTTTGGCTTCAAAGGAATAACCACATTTATAATATAAAAGAAAAAATATGAGCGAAAATTGGACCCTACCACAATCATTGCCAAAGCTGCCGAATACCATTTCCTATCACCATCTACCTCAGCAGTTCGCCAATGACGCATCAAAATGGTCAAATGGAAACCGCTATACATTGGATGGATGGATAAAGCTGGACACGGATGGCTCCTCAAAGGGTAATTCAGGACCGGGCGGAAGAGGAGGCTGGATGGAATGAAGGGGACGACGGATTGCAGGATTCTCCATCCACATTTTGAAAAGTTCTGTTAGGTTCTTAGTAGCAATCGGCGACCTTTTCTTCTTTTACTTCACATAGCTTTTCGTCTCTTTGATAGCTGGAAGTTCTCCAAAAGTATGAAAAGCTGGAGGACTTTGTACCATCCATTCCGGTGTGGTTGGATTCTGTTCAACAGCCCAAGGACTTGGAGCACATCTTTTGTTCTTTCCACTGCTTGAAGTGATTGTTACGACCACGAAGAAACGACAAATCCCAACTACGGATATATAAGAGCCAAAACTGCTAAGGGCATTCCATCCAGCGTAAGCATCTGGATAATCTGGAATGCGACGTGGCATACCCGAAAGCCCTAAGAAATGCATAGGAAAGAAGGTCAGATTAACCCCGAAAAAAGTGATCCAAAAATGGATTTGACCTAAAGTTTCAGGGTATGTCCGACCAAAGATTTTACCTACCCAATAGTGAAATCCTGCAAATAAAGCAAAAACGGCTCCCATAGAAAGTACATAATGGAAATGTGCAACCACATAATAAGTATCATGTAGAGCAATGTCTAGCCCAGAATTTGCCAGAACTATTCCCGTGAGTCCTCCTATGGTGAACAAAAAGATGAACCCTACAGCAAATAACATGGGTGTTTTGTATTGTATCGAACCCCCCCACATGGTAGCGATCCAACTAAAGATTTTGATTCCAGTGGGGACAGCTATGATCATGGTAGCTGCGGTGAAGTAGGCACGGGTATCAACGTCTAAGCCCACAGTAAACATATGATGAGCCCAAACAAGAAATCCAAGGACGCCTATACTGATCATGGCATAAACCATGCCTAGATACCCGAAAACAGGTTTTCCCGAAAAAGTCGAAACGATATGACTTATGATACCGGATCCAGGCAGAATGAGGATGTAAACTTCAGGGTGCTTCTCTCTTCTACTAATATAAGCGGATGAATAGAAGAAAGGTGGACTATATCATCAACTTATTCCATTTGTCTAGGAAAGCTAGCCATGCTTTATGGTGAATACTGTCAGGTTTAAATGCTTTGAGATCGTAAAGACTGTAATATTCCTCAATAAGGAAGAATCGTCGTGATTTATGACTTCGGAAAGTATTTGATTTAAAGTAATCTAGCATCATGATAACATCTTTTCGACTTTGTATAGACCATTGATAGTAACCATTTTGACTACTATCAAAGTAGAGACTTCCTCCAAATACTACCTTATAAGACTCTACATCTTGTAGAAGTTTATTAGTTACTCGAATACTTAGTTGAGGTAGTCCATGCTTCATAGCTATACTAATAGTACCATCAGCATCAAAGAATCCTGCAAACCAATTTGATTGAGCATCTAGTGGAATAGGTAGAATTACGGGGATTTCCAGTACTTGACAGACACGATGTAGTTGAAGTAGTCGTGCTGAATGTCGAATATGACCATTTATACAATTCATTAGTTTAATCATACCAAGGTGATTATGTAGTCGATAACGATAAGCTTTAGCACCTGCTCGCATTTTAATACTTCCACCAAGCATATGTTGGATATATCGTAGTAGTGGTAGATCTTCAAGTCCCATAGTAATTTCAAGAGAAGTATATCCTTTTTTACTAACTTGAATACTTCCATCACCATCGATAATTCCAGCTAGCCACTCACAGAAGGATTTAGCATAAGTTGTTGCGCGTGTAGTCTCTGAGGTTCCTACTAGACTGCTTTTATGTCGTTGGTTACCTGCTGATTGTGTCTTAGATACCCCATTTTTACTAGATCGGGGTAGAAAACCACTTATGAACATAGTAGGAGTACCTTTAAGCAGACAGTCCCAGCATATAGCGCAATGCGTATTCAGATTTGAATCTGAAAAGGGCCATTTAAAACCGAAGAACCGAAAGAGATGCTGGTATAATATTGGGTCTCCCCCTCCAGCAGGATCAAAAAAGGTTGTATTAAAGTTTCGATCAGTTAATAACATGGTAATTGCCCCTGCCAGTACCGGAAGTGATAATAAAAGTGGGAATGCTGTCACTAGAACGGACCAAACAAATAGGGGTGATCTATGCATAGTCATTCCAGGTCCACGCATGTTGGAGATAGTTGTTATAAAATTGATAGAACCTAAAATGGATGAAACACCAGATAGATGAAGACT